AAATGAGTACACATGAACCCACCATTCAACACCACGAATAATTTGTCGCCCACCCATCACCGAGAAGGACACCCCATCAGTCGATCAAAAATCGACAGCTTTAACTTAAGCTACCCCGACATAATTTTTACTTACATTCCAATCAACGCGCCGGAGCCTAAAAACCCATATTTTGAAACATCAATTCAATCCATTCATTCTGGCGCAGCACAATACAACTTTACTAATTTACACTATTAGAAAACACGCCTCTCACATGTATAACCTCATTGGAGTGACGCTTCATTGGATACTTCTCATCAGCAACAATCCACTCCCTCATAGTTGGCAAATGACCACCAAACACAACACTTCGCCCCATGATCAGAGCTTCTCAAATAATAAAACAGAATAATACAGCCCTCGCTCCACCCATTAAAGACCCTCACCTAGACACTTTATGTCACAAGTAAAAACAATCACCATAATCACAATAACGACGCGGCATCCCAGCTAACCCTAAAAAATGATGTGGGAAAAATGTCAAATTTACACCCAAAAAAGCTAAAAAAAAATGACCCTTTGAATAACGCGGATGAAGAGCAACACCGAAAAATAACGGAAAATAGGTATGAAACCCAACAAAAATTGAAAATACTGCCCCCATTGACAAAACATAGTGAAAATGTCCAACTACAAAGTACGTATCATGTAAAACAATATCTAAACTACCATTAGACAAAATAATGCCTGTCAGACCCCCCAAGGTGAATAAGAACAAAAACCCTAGCACCCACAAAAACGCAGGGGTGAATGAAAGCATAGCCGATCCTTGAATTCTAGCCATTCATCTAAACACTTTAATTCCGGTAGGAATAGCAATCACCATAGTTGCAGCAGTAAAGTAAGCCCGCCTATCCACATCCATCCCAACGGTGAATATGTGGTGGGCTCAAACCACAAATCCTAAAACCCCAATAGATTGCATGGCATAAATTATCCCAGGAATCCCAAACACTCGTAACTTGCCACAACTCTTCATTACAGCATGTCTTACTAAACCAAACCCTGGCAAAATAAGCACATATACCTCTGGATGACCAAAGAACCAAAATAAGTGCTGAAACAGCACAGGATCACCTCCCCCCGCAGGACGAAAAAATGACGTATTAACATGTCGATCTGTCAACAACATTGTTAAGCCCCCAGCCAAAACTGGCAAAGAAAATAATAACAGCCAAGAAGTCACAAATATAGCCCAAATAAAAACAGGCATCCGCTCTGGAATCATCCCATAAAACCGCCCTCTAACAATTGTCGTTATAAAGTTTAAAGAAGTTATAATAGACCCAAATCCAGCAATATGTAAAGAAAAAATCACAAGATCCATTCCAGGTGTCCTGTGAAACGTACTTGTTGATAAAGGCGGGTATAAAGTCCAGCCAGGACCCGCACCACCCTCAATCAAAGCAGATACAAGTAGCATAAACAAAGGACCAGGCAATACCCAAAACCTCAAATTATTCAGTCGCGGAAAAGCTATATCCGTACACCCAAGCATCAAAGGAATAAGCCAATTTCCAAACCCACCCATCATAACAGGCATAACAAAGAAAAAAATCATCATCAACGCATGCGAAGTAACAATTACATTATACATTTGAGGTATATCTCTATAAACCCCACCAGGCTGAGCTAAGTTAAGACGAATATGAAATCTTAGTCTGGTACCGACTAAAGCAGACCAAAACCCAGTTAATAAATAAAGAGTACCAATATCTTTATGATTAGCCGAACATGTTCAACGAGCCAACCAACACATCCCACCTTCGCTATTTTGCAGTTTAACACCTTTGTACACCGAGTCTCAAAACATAGTCATTCCCATGTGTACGAACCAATCGAATAAGGGCACCTAACATAATTCCAGCCTCACAAACCCTCAAAACCAATAATACTAAAAATGGAACCAAATCAAATCACCCCAAAAAAGACGTTATTAACAAAAATACGCTTAAAAACAAACATTCTACAGTAATTATAACCCTCAAAATATGCAACCCATTCACCCCTAAACTAATCATAAAAATAACACACATAACTACTCCACACTCCATAATCCACATTATTATAACCACCTCAGTGACCCCTCCCTTCATTCAAACCACAACCCACCAAGCAACAAAGATAAAAATAATCCAAGTTGTAGTAAAAGTGACCTACTTCAACCAACCGACGAAACCTCAACCACCATCGGAAGCAAAAGCACCAATTCAACATCAAAAACCAAAAAAACCATAACCATCATGAAAAATCGCAATGAAAAAGCAGATCGTGCCCTACCAATAGGCTCAAATCCACACTCATATGGTCTATTTCCCTCACGAAAAACCTTAGAATTAGACCTAGCCAATAAACCTAAACAAAAAATAATTCTAACTATTAGACAAACACCAACAAACCGCCTACCCACAGATATAATCCCAATTAAATACCTAAAAACTAATGAGCATAAAACAACAACTAACACTCCAACCATCTTTGTAGGAGCCTTTTGGCCACTTCAGCCCCACAAACTGACATTTAACAAACTTTCCCACAAAAATCCGTGTAAACCCCTTACCTCTCTAAACCTGCAATTTAACGTCTTCCTTCGACCGCCGGATCTAGGCCGAGTTTCCCCGTCTTCTGGATCATGAGCCCACCTTTCTATATAAAATAGCCTAAACTACTCATCACTTTCAGTTTCCCGCATATAAATCCCTAGCAACAACCTAAAAACATAACTCTGCAGCAAACATACAGCTACCTCATAAACCCCCATGAAAACAAGAACGCCCCACGTTATTACTAAATACAAACCACTTAAAGATCTCCCCCCTACGCTTACACCATACCTCAAAATACCAATCAGCCTTAAAAGCAACCCGCCTACGATTATATTTACTATTAAACGAATTCTCAAGGTTCAAGGACGCATTGCGGAACTAATTATTTCTACATAACTTATAAAAAACCCCATCAATGGCGGAACCCCACCAGGAAATAAACACCCCAAAAACCACCGCCAATCCGTAAACAAAGCCAAAATCACAATTCCCAACCAAGAAGACAAACCAAATATTACTGGAAGGACGACATGCTTCGTCCATCCAACAACCCCTGGAATTATTCCATTCAAACTTAAAATCAAAATACCCAAAGACAAACACACAAGATAAAACTGAAACCCCAACACCTTCCTTCTATAAAGACCCCCATAGATAGAAAAAGAATACTCAATCACTCTTACTGCCCGGGTTTTCCACAAGACCCCAGAACTTCACAACACCAAAATAATCCCATTCCCCACTACTCCAACAATTATCGGAGACACAGATCCACTAAACATCCCAGACCCCACATTTATATCAAAAATCTCAAAAGTTCTTAAAACCATCCCACTAGGAAAGGGGATACCTACCCACAACAAGGTTAGAAGCCCTGTTACCTTAAATTTGCCTTTCCAGACTCCGAGGACCTATTTCTAATCCTACTCTTCTGACTAACAATCAGAGGCTTTACTTAAGCTACGAAACCTACACTAAGCAAAACACTCCGCAACAAACCCTTAGCATACCAAGAGAAAGGGGACACAACACTTTCCAAGTTAATCCCATCAATTGATCATAACGATACCGCGGAAAGGACGCCCGCACTCACACTGACAACCAAGCTAAGACCCCAGCCAAACAAATAAATAAAAAGTCACCAACCCCACCTAAAAACATCGCCACAGAAACCGCTCCTATCAACAACAACCTAGTATACTCAGCAAGAAAAATTGCCGCAAACCCAACCCCACTGTACTCAACATGGTACCCAGACACCAGCTCACTCTCTCCCTCAGCTAAATCAAAAGGAGGTCGTTGAGTCTCAGCTAACACCGTAATTAACCACCTCTGGGTAAGCTGAAAAAATACTAATCCCAGTACCAATCAACACTGTCTGGAAGAAATCTTATTAATTCTGTAAAACCCACCGCCTAAAACAACAGGAAAAAACAAAATTAATCCCATCCTGATCTCATATGAAATAACCTGGGCGACGGCTCGCATAGTACCAAGCATAGCATATTTAGAATTTGACGACCATCCAGCACTTATCACCCCGTAAACCCTTAACCTAGACAAACACATAAACCAAATAATACCCAGCTTTACAATGAACCCAGATCTTGCCACAGGCAAAAGAAACCACATAATCAAAGCCACAAAAAACCTAAAAAAAGGCCCAATAATGAAGGCATAGACATTAGAACGTCAAGGAAACCATCAATCCTTTATAACCAACTTAAGCGCATCAGCAATTGGCTGAGGCAATCCTAAAATTCCAGTTTTTTGTGGTCCCTTACGAATCTGAAAAGCCGCCAAAGACTTACGTTCAACCAGAGTAAAAAATGCCACAGACAAAACCACGCATAAAGAAACCAATAATCCATACACCAATCCCATCCGCGAAAGTACAAACACACCTTTAGGCTATGAACCCAACGACCTATATTAGCCTATTCCACGAAGTTCTTGGACTACCAGCCCACATACCACTTTCAAGGCGGCATCATAAAAGAACCTACTCCAAAATAACCACAGGCCTCTTTATTCCACTCCCAAATCAAAACACCCCAGCAGCTATAGCTGCTAGCCAAACTATAACACCAAACCTGAACCCTCAAACACTCATCCTACCAAATTGCGGCACGTTTCAAAGTCTGCCCAATAGCATTTTCAGCTTTGAAGGCTGATAGTTTAAAATAACTTAAGACTCCCCATGCTGATTATTCAGATCTCGTACTTGGAAGGCACACATATTATTTATACTACATAGAATTTCTGACCTCAAATTTAATGACCCTTTGACACGAAAAATCAATGTACTTGTTTATACTAAATCAGCAGGTGGATCTAACTCCATATTTTGGCCCTAAACCAAACACATTTCTCTGCCAACCTAACCCCCTTTTCTTTTCCCTCTCTCTTCTTTCTGTATTTTTTTACTCTCTCCCTCCACGAGAACACTCATATTGCAACCCTTTTTTCTATGGATTTTTTCTATCTTTTAGCTCTTACCTACACACACGGGTTTTGTCATAACAAAATTTTCCGCATATCCGACACATCATAACCCAGATTTAGGTCAATTTTGACCGTTTTTCAGCCATCCTATTTTAGCCAATCTTTTAGGGCTCAAACCCCCTTTTTTTTCTCCCTCCCTAAGTTTTTTCCAAATTAACCAACCACATCTTACTAAAATCCCCAGTAAAAATTTTTCTGAAATTTTAGTGCTGACCCTGAGCTCATCGAAAAAATTCCCATTATTTTTCAAAAATTACCCCTCCTTTTAACCATCTCAGCCCTATCAATCAAAAACTAACCTTGCACCTAAAATTTTTGAGCTCTCTTATATTACTAAAAATTAACTTCTACAATTTTCCACCTTAATTTTTTAACTTAAAATTTTCTATTTAAACCTCACGGTACTTCTCTATACATGCAATTTATTATTAARCTTAAAATTACAATCTAAAGATTTCTCTTTCTTTTCACCCTAACCCCCTTTTCTTTTCCCTCTCTCTTCTTTCTGTATTTTTTTACTCTCTCCCTCCACGAGAACACTCATATTGCAACCCTTTTTTCTATGGATTTTTTCTATCTTTTAGCTCTTACCTACACACACGGGTTTTGTCATAACAAAATTTTCCGCATATCCGACACATCATAACCCAGATTTAGGTCAATTTTGACCGTTTTTCAGCCATCCTATTTTAGCCAATCTTTTAGGGCTCAAACCCCCTTTTTTTTCTCCCTCCCTAAGTTTTTTCCAAATTAACCAACCACATCTTACTAAAATCCCCAGTAAAAATTTTTCTGAAATTTTAGTGCTGACCCTGAGCTCATCGAAAAAATTCCCATTATTTTTCAAAAATTACCCCTCCTTTTAACCATCTCAGCCCTATCAATCAAAAACTAACCTTGCACCTAAAATTTTTGAGCTCTCTTATATTACTAAAAATTAACTTCTACAATTTTCCACCTTAATTTTTTAACTTAAAATTTTCTATTTAAACCTCACGGTACTTCTCTATACATGCAATTTATTATTAARCTTAAAATTACAATCTAAAGATTTCTCTTTCTTTTCACCCTAACCCCCTTTTCTTTTCCCTCTCTCTTCTTTCTGTATTTTTTTACTCTCTCCCTCCACGAGAACACTCATATTGCAACCCTTTTTTCTATGGATTTTTTCTATCTTTTAGCTCTTACCTACACACACGGGTTTTGTCATAACAAAATTTTCCGCATATCCGACACATCATAACCCAGATTTAGGTCAATTTTGACCGTTTTTCAGCCATCCTATTTTAGCCAATCTTTTAGGGCTCAAACCCCCTTTTTTTTCTCCCTCCCTAAGTTTTTTCCAAATTAACCAACCACATCTTACTAAAATCCCCAGTAAAAATTTTTCTGAAATTTTAGTGCTGACCCTGAGCTCATCGAAAAAATTCCCATTATTTTTCAAAAATTACCCCTCCTTTTAACCATCTCAGCCCTATCAATCAAAAACTAACCTTGCACCTAAAATTTTTGAGCTCTCTTATATTACTAAAAATTAACTTCTACAATTTTCCACCTTAATTTTTTAACTTAAAATTTTCTATTTAAACCTCACGGTACTTCTCTATACATGCAATTTATTATTAARCTTAAAATTACAATCTAAAGATTTCTCTTTCTTTTCACCCTAACCCCCTTTTCTTTTCCCTCTCTCTTCTTTCTGTATTTTTTTACTCTCTCCCTCCACGAGAACACTCATATTGCAACCCTTTTTTCTATGGATTTTTTCTATCTTTTAGCTCTTACCTACACACACGGGTTTTGTCATAACAAAATTTTCCGCATATCCGACACATCATAACCCAGATTTAGGTCAATTTTGACCGTTTTTCAGCCATCCTATTTTAGCCAATCTTTTAGGGCTCAAACCCCCTTTTTTTTCTCCCTCCCTAAGTTTTTTCCAAATTAACCAACCACATCTTACTAAAATCCCCAGTAAAAATTTTTCTGAAATTTTAGTGCTGACCCTGAGCTCATCGAAAAAATTCCCATTATTTTTCAAAAATTACCCCTCCTTTTAACCATCTCAGCCCTATCAATCAAAAACTAACCTTGCACCTAAAAAGGACGAAGTGCCCCCTCTTCAATATAAACCATTTTACAAACCCCAGACAAAACTAAGCACAAAACCACACCAAACAACAACACTACCCCTAAATACCTAGAAGATAAGCAAACCCTTATCCCTTCAAACCTTCTTTGAACCAATCCACCAAACCCCAACCTACCAAATCAGCCAAGCCCTGTCCTTAGGCCTACAACAAGCATCACACCCAACTTATACCCGTCCACTTTTACAGAAAACAAACATATCGATGCCAAACAACACACATAACAAAACAAAACAAGCATCCCACCAGCATAAACTAACACAACAAGCAACCCCAACCATCTAGAGCTAACAGTACCCCTAAAACCCCCAACAAAAATAGACAGCCTTAAAAGCCCCAACCCCTTTCCTAGCGGATGCGCCCCCCACGCCGTTACCAGGCTTACCAGCAACATTAAAGAATACAAGACTATCATTTTCATATCTAACTACAACCTTATTGTATCTCCGACTAGACAGGCCAACGTTTTAATTAAACTAAGCTAGACTATTAATCCAGGGTACACCCATCACCTGGTCCGAAGCCAAGTATTTTACTTTAAACTATAGATCAATCCTCTAACACTATTTGCGACAGTGCTTCCCCACCCCTTAGAGATCAAAACTCTACGTACACCATACTTTGCCACACTATAAGACGATCCTAACATGAAGCCCCATCACCAACATAGAACTATAATTAACCCTCTCCAGCCTTCCAAACATTTCCGATGGCCTTCCATGAAATAATACCCTAAAAAAATACAATGAGTAACCAACTGTTAAAACAGAAATAACAGCAATCAGGACCCACCATACAACCCTCAGCTGAACAATAGACCCAACCAATAAAACTTCACCACACAAATTCAATCTAGGTGGCATAGACATCCCGGCACCTAACAACAAAAATCCCAACATATAAACCGACGGGGATAAAACCAAAACCCCCTTACAAACCTTCAACCTACGACTACCGACGACCCTGTAAATAACACCCACCAAAAAAAAAAGACCTGAAGAAGAAAAAGCATGACCAACTATTATTATTACCCTTCCACCTACTCCCCACCCAGACCTAGTTAAAACCCCACCAACGACTAACCCCATATGACAGACCGATGAATAGGCCACCAACCTTTTTATGTCCATTTGACGCAAACAGACCAAACAACAAACGAAAGACCCCCAAATAGCCATGACAATAACAACCCACTCAACCAAAGCCAATCTCCCCATAAAACACTTCAGCACACGAATTATCCCGTACCCACCCAACTTTAAAGTTAGTCCTGCCAAAATTATAGACCCCTCCACAGGTGCCTCCACATGAGCCTTAGGCAACCATGAATGAACCCCATAAAGAGGAACCTTTACCAGAAATGGAGCCAATAAAACCAATCACCACACCCCGCCAATAAAGCCGTGTAATCCTCACATAACCCACCTACACAAGTTTTTATACCTATAGATTACACCACCAAGAAAAGGCAATGAACCTAACAATGTATACAACACCATATACTTTACTGCCTGAGCACGCTCTGCCTGTCTACCTCAACCCAAAATTATACAAACCACAGGAACTAATGAACACTCAAACCACCAATAAAACCATAATAACCTTTCTGATCTAAAAGCTAATATGAGGAATAAAGCCGCTATAACAATTAAACAAGAATAAAACCCACTAAAATTATGATACTGTACAACCTTTGAAGCTCCAATCATACATAGCCCACAGATGATTAAACATAATTCCACTATTATTCACGACAGGTGATCAAACATCTTCCACCCACCCTCAAGCCCACACCCAATACCAACTACCTTACAAGAAACCCCAAAAACACTTAAAAAACCAAGCCCAATAGACGCAACCCACCACCCTTCACTATCATTTTCATTTACTAACAAACTAACCCCAGCAGAAGACGCCAAAACCAACCCTAACATTCAACTAAGAGCATCTCTACTCCTAAGCTTAAACTACACATTATCCACCCCCTCTCACAACACCATGTGCGGCTTAACAGTCCTTACGTACAAGCCAAACCAAAGTTATAATAAAAGATAGAAACCGAACTAGCTCACGCCGTTCTTAACTCAAATCAGGTTGGCCTTTAATGGACGAACAGTCCAACCCTCTGAACCTTCTGCAGCCCAAGGATCGCCACATTCAACATCGAGGTCGCAAGCCTTCCCACCAATATGATCTTTCCGAGAAGATTACGCTGTTATCCCCAGAGTAATTTTTTCCGATGACCGCCACAACGGTTCAACAACTGTATTTCTTTAACTATCCCCAGAGACATTTCCTCCAGAGTTGCCCCAACCAAAAAACAATAATACTAAAACAACAAGCAATATTATTCTCAAAATTTCATGGGGTCTTATCGTCTATTTATTAAATGAAAGCCTTTTCACTTCCATGGTAATTTCATCTTTCCGCAACTGAGACAGTCCTACCCTCATCTTTCCATTCATTCCACCTAACAATTAATTAGAATATTATATGCTACTTTATGACCCTCACGCTAAGGCCGCCGTTTAAACCATATTCACCGGGCAGGTATCACCTCCAATCCCTTCTGGAGGCTATGTTTTTGCTAAACAGCTGGGATAAATTTTTGCCGAATTCCTTAGCAACGCCTAAATACAAAACTAACCACTCTCAAGCCCATCAATTCACTTGTATGAGCAATTAAACAAAATTCACTACTACTCATCTAAACATTATACTATGTAGCCTTCCAATTAAACTACATTAAGCCGTACCCTTTAAGATCTACAATATCAACTTATTTTATTATTCAGAAAAAGGTGCTTTAACCCCACTCTTCCTAAGATAGCCACTATAAGACCTACTAATCTTTCTTTTCTTTTCTCTCACTCTCGTTAAACATACACCAAGCTTGCCCCGATGCACTCAGTAGGCTTCTTCATTCTTAGCCCCCTAAACTTAATCTATTTCCGACCTAACCAGTTATCGCCGAGCCCGAATAACATGTCACTTCAACCAAGTAATCTTAAGATAGATCTGCCACTCTAACCTCTATAGGCCAGCCCTGGTTACTTGGTAGCTCTCCCGGCTTCGGGCCTTCACTCCTCTAGTGATAAATCTCTTATTCAACCCTTATGCAAAAGGTACAGACTTATCTCCTACTATAAAAAAATAATCTTCGCCTCCTTCACAGTACTCTAACACATTAACCTTTCTACCGATACTTCATATTTGGTACTCCAGCTACAAATTTTATCAATTCAAATCTCTAATATTCACCAAACTCATTTTTTAGGGAGCCGAATTCTCTGCATCTTTTGTGTGTAAAACAAACATATTCAACCTATACTACCCCTACTACCTTCTAATAAATTATGCCCCCCCACACATAAAGCAACCTTACCACAAACAACCAAATCACATCAACAAAATGTCAATACCAAACACTAAACTCCAAACCCAAATGATGTCCTGTAGAAAAATGATACTTTCGCATACGATCACACTGAACCATTAGAAAAATTGTTCCTGCAATAACATGCAACCCATGAAACCCAGTAATGAGGAAAAATACAGACCCATACACCCTATCACGAAATGTGAACGCTGACTCATAATACTCAAGAAGTTGAAATGTCGTAAACAACCACCCCAACCTAATTGTTATCAACATAGAGACCAAAGCCTCTCCTTTGTTATTCCTCTTGACCCTGTGCATAGATCAATTAGCTAATATCCCAGAACACACCAAAATAGCAGTCATTGTCAACGGAGCTCGCCAAGGCCTAATAGGCTTAATTCCAGCTGGCGGCCAATAGCAACCAATTTCAACCGTAGGTGACAATCTCCTATGAAAAAAAGCTCAAAAAAAAGAAAAAAATAATATTACCTCTGAACATACAAAAAGAACGAACCCAACTCACAAAGCCTTCTGTTCCTTTTGAGTGTGCTCCCCCTGAAAAGTTGATTCTCGAATAACATCCCGTCATCATCTCGCAGAGATAATTCCTAACAAAACCAAAGCTAGCCCACAACGTTCCACAGTACCCCACCCATGAAACCACGCCACAGCAGATCCAACCAAAGAAAATGACCTAAGACCAGCCAAAACTGGCCAAGGACTATAAGACAATTCCTGAAAAGGACTAACATACTTTCTTTTCACCTAGGCATCTGCACCACCAGTCCTTATGCTCCCAAAGCACATATTCTACTTAAACTAACACCTAATCTATATAATGAATCCTCCGTACTCAGGATTTACTCCATTTTAGCATCTTCAAAGCTACGACTTAATTAGTCTATGTGCACCACTAAGGAAACTTACTTCCACCTCTGGCTTACAAGACCAACAATCTAAACATAATCTATCAGCGACTAAACATTACACCACATTAAAAAATTCATCAGCACCAACAGCCTCGATTACAATTGGCATCTGCGAATGATAAGCCCCGCACAACTCCCTACACTGACCATAATACACCCCAGGATACCTAATAAAGAAGGGAACGCCATTAACACGTCCAGGAACCGCATCTATCTTAACCCCCAAGGCAGGCACCGCTCAAGAATGAAGAACGTCTGAAGAAGTAACTAAAGCCCGAATCCCGACACCAAAAGGCAAAACCGTACGATTATTAACCTCAAACATTCGAAACTCCCCAATGTTCAAATCATCCGCCCCTTTCATATAAGACGAAAATCTCAACTTCTTATTCCTTCCATACTCATATCTTCAGTATCATTGATGACCCGTTACTTTTAAATCCAACTTCATTCTTCTAAACTGTCCCATAGCATACAACAAATATAAAGAAGGTACTGCCATAACCCCCAAAATCACTGCCGGAACTACTGTTCAAATTACCTCTAATTTATGACCCTCTCATCTATACAGCCTAATCATCTTGGAATATAAAATAAAAATCAAAGATATAAGCACCACCAATCCAACCAAAACACAACCCCTAATGGCATGATCCATCAAGTAATAAACACCTTTACTTGCAGGGCCCATTATTTCATGTAAACGCGTCTGTCCTCTATAAGCCATTTCTTTTAGCTGAGAAAAAATGCAACCACTAAAGAAACAAAAACAGAAAAAACCAATAATTTTAACCTCATTAATAAACCCCTTTGACAACGATCATGGAAAGAGCCCACTAAAGACACAACTCTCATTACTCCACGCCCACCAATGACCTCTACTCAGCCCATCTCCATAACTTCAATCCTAACATCTCCAGCCTTTAAGGCTACCAAACCAACTACCTCACCCCTTAATACTGGAAGAAATCACATTTGAGCCAAAAAATTAGTCATTATTCCCTTCATCCCTATCTCTGCAGACACCCAATTTATTCCAGATACCCAACCCACCCCAATATAGGCAACAAGCACTAAACACAGAATAGGAAGAATCTTACTAATCTCCTCAATAACCACAACCTCCCTCATATTAACCCAAAAAGAAAAAAGAGGCCCAAAAAAAATAACCCCTAAGGCTAGAATTCCCATCCCTTTAGCCATCGTGTAACAATCCCCACTGACCCTCACAACTTTAAAGCTGATTAGAGAAAACACCAACAACCAACACAATCGAACTCTATAAATACAAGTTATCAACACACCGACAAATAAAACACCCCCAAACAAGTTAAACCCATAATCCGCCCTTAAACCACCTTCAACAATTATATCTTTAGAAAAAAACCCGCATAAAAACGGAAACCCCGCCAATGATAGACAAGCCAACACAATAAACCCTCTCCTGGCCGGACTATCCACCCACCCAGATCCCATTCTATGAATGTCTTGATCCCCACGACAATGAATTATTGACCCGACCCCTATGAACAACAAAGCCTTTAAAAATGCATGCATGTATACATGAAATAAGCACAAAAACGGAAACCCCATCCTTAAAACAAAAAACATCATTCCCAACTGGCTCAAAGTTGATAAAGCTACAACCTTTTTCCTATCTCCCTCAAACATAGCCCTTCCACCTGCTATAATTATCGTTAAAGACCTTGTAATTAACAACAAGCTTATCATAACACCCCTGATCAAAGACTCACTGAACCGTATTATCAAATACACCCCAGCAGTAACAAGAGTAGACGAATGGACCAACGACCTCACCGGAGTTGGAGCCGCCATTGCTGCAGGCAACCAAGCACAGAATGGCATTTGAGCACTCTTAGTTATCCCGGCCACTACCATCAATGCACAAGCCCCAAACCCCACGTTAGCTATCCAATAAACAGATCACCTACCCTCTAATAAACACAACCCCATCGATACAATAATTAATCCATCCCCAATCCGATTCCTCAAGGCCGTCAACATCCCAGAAGCCAATGAACCTATATTCTGATAGTATACAACCAACAAAAAAGAGGAAACCCCTAAACCGTCCCACCCCAAAATTAATCTCAATAAGGACGGAAACAAAATAAGCAAATTTATTGACAAGACAAAAAACATCAACAAAACAAGAAATCGAAGCCTTCTTCCCTCACCTCTCCTCATATAACTAGATGAGTAAATTACCACAGACCCGGAAATTAGACACACCACAGACACAAAAGAAACCCTTAACATGTCCAGCAACATAACCAAATTTATCATTTCTCCAGACACCCCCAAAATGGGGCACTCCAAACACACAGACTGGCCCAACCCAACATACCAACTACACACCAGCATTACCGCCCTAACACCAATTAAAAGAACCCCTCACCCACAATAACTTACACCCATACTCTAACAAAATAAAAAGTCATTACACTTTAACAAGCCTTAAACCTGCCCACTCAATCATTAGTCTACCTTTAACGAGGGTACACGTTCCCGTATCCCTACTATGTTACGACTTATTCCAAGTAATCTCGGAAACGACGGGCGATTTGTACACTCAAAAGATCCCCATTCATAAAAACGAACTATTTTTTTATTACTTCCCATTCCTTCTTTCTACCTATATTTCTATAAATATTCCGAAAAATTTATTCAATGTGACTCAACTAAGCCTTAACCATCGCGGCATAACGATCTGACTTCGTCCAACACGTTGGATCAAGCCTCCTGTCTTACAACCTAAACTTATCGACGACCATACACCAGCATAAAGGCTAAGTAAGGAATAATGCGGATCATCAGATTAACCGTCAAGTCTCACGGGGCCGGTTTCTTGAACCGCCAAGCACTTCGACTTTTACCTGTTAAGGCGTAGTCGCCCAGCAGTTATACATCCTTTACACCAAAAGTAACAGGGTATCTAATCCTGGTCCATTTATTCGGTTACATGACTCACCACCATAAAGATCAATCAAAACAACCAAATTTAACCTTTAATTCTTTTCTACTTCTTTTACCTCCACATTCAGCTACTCATCTTTTAAGCTGCACACTTTCATTGGAAGGGCGGAGTCTAACCGCGGCTGCTGGCACTCCCTTAGCCCCTTCTATTTACTCTACCTGCCTCACTCTTCCAAGCATTCCGCAACTTTACTGACTGGAGTTAGTCCCAGACGTCAAAGCCCCTAGCTGATATCCTACTCAGGCCTCTATTTCATTAAGAAAAACAAACCCCCACCTATTATTCCTTCTTCGTAACATCTACCATGTCTCATCACTGAGCAACAACAAAAGCCTCACCAGTGCCAAATGATCCTTTCTCCTTTTGAGGGAATCTCTCAATCCATCTTTAGGCCTTAAACCTAACGCATTTATCTGCCACCTCAACACAACCCTACCGAGCTTTTCCTCAATATTCAATCTTGAATGGCCATAAAAACAGGCATCAGGAAAAAATACGAAAAATACACAACCCTGCTCACCTGCCTAGCAGTAATATAAGGCTCCTCCACAACACACCTACCCAACCAGGTTAAAAGGACGAAATTACAAACAAAACACCAAAAAAGAACACGACAGATTGGGTAGAAAGCTATTCTCCGAAAACGCCCCCAATGAAGCTTTGGAACAATAAAAAGAACAACAACAGATAATACTAACCCTAAAACTCCCCCTGCTTTATTAGGAACAGCTCGCAAAATTGTATAAGCAAACAAAAAATACCACTCAGGCTGAATATGTGTTGGAGTAACCATTCTATCAGCCTCACAAAAGTTAGTTGGATCCATCAAAGTAAATGGCCAAAAACAACATACTACTGCCAACCCCAACCACATTACAATAAATCCTAATAAGTCCTTTCAAACATAATACGGATGAAATGGAATGTGGCAATTCTCTACCTTAACGCCCAATGGATTATTAGCCCCAGACTCATGTAAAAATACCAAATGTACCGCAGCCAAAAATACTAGGAAAAAAGGTATAAAAAAGTGAAGCATGAAAAATCGCTGCAATGTAGCATTACACACAGTATAACCACCTCACAACCATTCCACAAGCATCTGTCCCACAAACGGAATAGCAGAAAACAAATTAATAATAACATTAGCCCCTCAATAAGACATTTGACCCCAAGGTAAAACATATCCAGTAAATGCAATGGCCATTCTCAGCAATAGCATTAAAACCCCCACGTTTCAACCCTCAACACTCAAGTAAGATCCATAATATATCCCACGACCGATATGCACATAAAGACACAAAAAGAAAAAAGACGCCCCGTTAGCATGGATAAGTCGAATTACCCACCCACCCTCAACATCACGCATAATATGAACAATTGAAGAAAACGCCAATTCCGCAGAAGGAGTATAGTGGCTTGCTAACAACATCCCAGTTAAAATCTGAGAAGCTAAAAACACCCCCAATAAAGACCCGAAATTTCAAAAAACAGATAAATTCGGAGGACACGGTAAATCATACAATCTTCCACTAACACCCTTCAATAAAGGATGCTTCTTACGAAATGCTCCCATTGGTCAGGGGGTATCTACCCACTTTCTACTTGCAAAACAAACGTTCTTTAAACTACCTGACCTACACTTTCTCTAATCTAAAATTTAGCAATGATAAAACTCTCAACCATTGCCAAAACAACCAAAACACCTCCCAAATGCCACCCCATTCCAACAAAGTCTGGCCCTGTTAAAAGTGACCAACTAATGTACAAACAAACCGGCACAATTACCACAGCCCTATATAGGTTAACCTTATTAATTCATTTACCACCGTACCTAAGAGAACCGCCCCTCAACTCATACCTATATCAACCCCTAATACCAAGCCACAATACGATAAAACCCAGAATTACAACCCTACAATGCAACATTGAAACCAACACAAACAGACACCCCATAGCACCAGACCAGCGCGCATAAACATCCTCAGGAAAGCCACCAGCAAGACTAGAAAAAATGAAAAGAAGGAAAAAAAAACAAATTAAACACCATGTGATCCTGTAAATATTTTCCCCCAGAATGTCCTCAACACCTGACAAAAACACCTCCCCAAATAAATAATCTTCAGTCCAATCTTCACACACAGCAGCAACCACCGTTGCAGGACCCAACTTCATCAACCCACTCAAAAGCCAACGAGAACAATAGGGAATACCCTCAACAGAAGTAATGTTTCAAGAACGTCAAGGAACCAAGCCTATTTTGAAAAACAACCCAAAAAGCATAAAACAAACCGGTCAAACTCCGTGCTTACCTCCCCTATAAATCCACCCAGTAACAAATAATGCTCTCCCAAACAACTGCCACACAAGAAAGCCATTCAACTTATTAATATAAAACTTTTTAAAAACAGCAGATACATGTAAAACAAAGGCTACCATTCTCACCTCCATAGCCACATATGATCAAATACTATCAAACTCAAATTCCACCACAGAAACTCTCAAAAAAACACATACAACCATTAATAATGACCACACATGAACCAAACATCTAAACATATCTATTGACCCGGCTATCGAACGAACTCGAGCCCACACGCTACTAACCTTACGCACTACTGGCATTGGTCAAAGGGCAATCACCCACTTTTTACCTGCAAAGCAAACGTTCTCTAAACTACTTGACCATCATCCTACTTTATATAAAATTCAGATAGAATGGTCTTCTCAATTAACGCCAAAGCGACCGCAATTCCACGCAAGTGCCATTCCATCCCAACAAAATCTAACCCCAATTGAAAACGAAAATAAACATATACGCATACCGGCACAATTACCGCAAGCCTATACATATTAAGCTTCTTAACCCATTTAATACTAAACTTGAAAGGTTCTATTATCATCGATTCATACCTATACCAAGCCCCTACACTAAGCCACAGGAAAGTAAAACCAAAAATTACAGCTTTACAATGCGACATTGAAGCCAGCACAAGTAAGCACCCCATAGCACCAGACCAACGCGCATAGACATCACCTGAAAACATCGAGATAATACTACGAAAAAAGAAGACAAAAACAAGGATACAGGTTAAACCTCATACAATGTTAAAAATATTTTTGGCCAAAAAAGACTCAATCTCTGACAAAGGCACTTCCCCGACACACAAACCTTTAGCCAAACCTTCACAAACGGCACCAACAACCGTTGCAGGGCCCAGCTTTATAAACCCGCCCAAAAGTCAACGAGAACAATAGGGAATGCCCCAAACACAAGTAATGTTTCAAGAACGTCAAGGAACCAAGCCTATTTTGAAAAACAACCCAAAAAGCATAAAACAAACCGGTCAAACTCCGTGCTTACCTCCCCTATAAATCCACCCAGTAACAAATAATGCTCTCCCAAACAACTGCCACACAAGAAAGCCATTCAACTTATTAATATAAAACTTTTTAAAAACAGCAGATACATGCAAAACAAAGGCTACCATTCTCACCTCCATCGCCACATATGACCAAATTGTGTTAAACCTAAACTCAACCACTAAAACCCTCAAAAAAACACATACAACCACTAATAAAGCCCACACATGAACCATCAACCCAAATGGACCCATTTCTTTAACCTTTACACAAATCCAAGCCCACATACGACCTAAATCCTTCATTCTTAGTAGAGAGTGGTATCTCCCACGTTCCTAGACCTACAATCTAGCGCTTCTATCTCAGCCACCTCTACTTCTTCTACTTCTAAATCACCCTAACATATGCCACTAAACATGCCCCCAACACATGAGCAATAACCCCAAAGACTACTACCCCCATTCTTACCTGCCTAAAACCAACTCTCAACACCTTAGAAGCTAATCCTCTAACCACAAAAGACAAGTAATAGTAAGCATGAATAACCGATCCAACCAACATAACAACAACAGCTCAATTTCTTTCTCTAATTGCCCTTAAAGCCACTATAACCTTCGGCCCAAAACCAATAAATGGTGGAATGCCGGCAAGAGAAAGCACAACAATACTTAAAAGGATCCCAACTCAGCGTCTCATTATTCTACTACCTCTAACCGCACTAACCCTATCTTTAGCACATAAAAACAGAATAACACCCATAGACAAAGAATACACAACAAAAAAAACCCAAAACAACGTGCTTGAAAAGCTACACGCCATTACCAATCAACAACAATTCCCCATTGACGAATAAGCCAAAACCCCACGAACTGTATTCTGGCTAATTCCCACCACCCCTCTAAATACATAACCGACACAAACTATCACCCTAATAAATGAAGACCTCCTCTCAGCGACAATTCCAACCAATACGAGCGGACCTATCTTCATCAGGGTCCTCAATAATCAAATAGAACATCAACCTAAATTTCCAATTACTTTCGGATATCATCAATGAAACGGTGGCATTCCTATTTTCCACAAAAGAGCACTCACCGCAACCCACTTTCACACCACACCAAGCATCCTACCAGCCGTAAAGCTAAATAAAAGCAACATAGAAGCAACAGCCTGATTCAAAACAAACCTCATTAACCCGTCTCAAAAATTCTCACCATGAATAACAGAAACATGACAAATAAACCCAATAAACCTTATCTCTATTCCTACTCAGGCCCCAAATCAACTAGAAGAAGATAGGACCACAATAACACCCACCAACAACAC